TAGAAGTTCATTGAAGAAGTTCTATTTCCTCAAAAAATTAAGCCCTCTGTTTTGTTTGTCCACCACTTGATTCTATTTTAGATTCTAGAAGAAGTAGAGGCGTAAGAAATAGAAATCGAAAAAGAAGTTCTGGTACACCTCGAAAATTAGAAACTAAGAGTAGGATTCTTTGCCGAACAGAATCCAGAATCAGTCTTATTTCGACACAAGAAAGGGGTGTAGAAAATTCCTTTTCTTGTGTCGAAGACTAGGAAGACGAAGAACCCCTACTAGAATTCTTTGTTCCCCCCATTTTCCCTTTAATTTCTCGCTTACTTAATGTCTAGTATCTAGCCGAATTGAATTCTCTGGATATTGATGCATGTTCTGACATTTTAATCTGACAATAGTAACATAGTCACACCGCCCCTATTTGGATAAAAAAATAAAGAAAGACGGGGTCAAGTCAACGAGTCTTCTTCACAACCTACCTACTATGATTAGGAATGCGGTATAAGGAATTACTGTGATCTTAGAGAAAAAGGAGAAACAAGCCAAGGGCCTTTTAGAATTTCGTTTTGTTCCGAGCTAATGGATAAAAAGAGTTTGGTTCTTTTTACGAACTTGATGTTGAGAAATCCGCGAGTCTATAAATTCATTTCGGACAATTGAACCTTCTCGAACTGTTTCTTTTTAAGAACCAAAAAGATTTGTGCCAAAATAACAGCTGCCAAGAAGAGCAAAAGACCTTGGACACGTAATGGATCTTGAAGTACAACTTCTGCATCTCCTTGACCAAATCCGCCCACATTAGGGTTACTCGTCAACGGTTGGTCAAATTTGATAGATTCTCCTTCTGAAACGAGAATTTCTGGCCCTGGGGGGATACTATCAACCACTAGACGTCCATCCGATGCATCCGCTATGGTTATTTCGTACCCCCCCCTTTCTTTTCGTACAATTTTGCTTACTAGACCGGCTGCTGTCGCATTATAAACCGTATTGTTACTCTTGCTCCCGTCGGGATAAATCTGACCTCTTCCCCTGTTTCCACCCACATATATAGGATATTTTAAAAAGTGACTATCTTTCTTAGTAGCGGGGTCGGGGGAAAGAATAGGAAAGGTGATTTCCCTATATTTCTGGCCGGGAACAGGGCCTATGACAAGAATATTCTTTTTATTGGGACGATAGCTCTGAAAAGACAGATTGCCTACCTTTGCTTTTATCTCAGGGGAAATACGATTGGGAGGGGCTAATTCAAACCCCTCCGGTAGAATAAGAACAGCCCCGACATTCAAAGCGCCCTTTTTACCATTAGCAAGAACTTGTTTCAGTTGCATATCATAAGGAATTCGAACAACTGCCTCAAATACCGTATCGGGAAGTACCGCTTGTGGAACCTCAATATCCACGGGCTTATTAGCCAAATGGCAATTGGCGCATACAATACGCCCGGTCGCTTCTCGTGGATTTTCATAACCCTGCTGTGCAAAAATGGGATATGCACTTGAAATAGCTGTTCGAGTTATGATATATAGCATGAGCGATACGGAAATGGATCGAGTAAGCCGTTCCTTTAGCCAAGAAAAAGTCTTTCTAGTTTGCATGGTCCAATTATTGATACAAAAAATTTCTACAATAGATTGAGTAGGTTACTTATCTAGTTTCCTATCCACGATTCTGCTATTTATTGGAATATTTTTTTGGAATAATATATAGGATAAATCCCCCGGGTTGGTAGAAATAGAAAAAGTAAGTACGATTTTCAATGCTTTGCTTATGTACAACTACAAAGTAAGAAACTGTCTAATTGGAGTCATTTCATATCGATTGATCATTTTTCACTTATTGAATGATAAATCACTACAAGTGACGGAGAGACACGATTTAAATAATAGAAAACCCAATATTTAAAAATGCTATCTAGAATGACTGGAAGAATACAAACAAGACAAGATAGAATTTGATCATTATCAACAAATCCAAAATCTTTGTAGACAGAGCTAATTATTAGTTCCCAACCACGGGTCGAATGAAATCCGAGACATAAATCAGCTAATAAAAGAATAGAAAGCGCTTTTGTTGTGTCACTTAAGTTATATAGAAATTCTTGAGTCCACGAGTTAAGAATAACAAGTTCTTTATTAAAAAAAAAAGAATAACCACTTAGAATAAGGAAAGAGATCAAATTTGTCGCTAAGTGCAAAATCGTATGAATATGATCCTCGTTGTGCATCTTGATTAATTCGATTGTTTCGTTATGGATTCCTATACGAAGGTTTTGTAGATGTGTTTCCGAGTCTTCCTTGATCATTTCGTCCAAGAGAAGAAGTTCGTCTAATTCTATGAATTTTTCGAGAATCCTCTTTTCTTCAATATCGTTCAAAAAAGTTTCGGATTGCTCAGTATTCCACCAATAAATAACCCAAGATTCCAGATGGTTAGTAAATAAAAGATAAATACACCCTGGCAAAAATACTAGAGATGCAAGATATAAAAGAGGAGTGAATGCTTTCTTTTTTTCCATTTTTTTCATCTATGAATTGTTGAACCCATCTCATTCGTCGACTCTAGGCCCTCTAAAATTTCTCTTACGCACGCGTTCTATTCCAAGGTATTGAACTATTCCATCTTTTTATTTGTAAGTTAGGCCTTAAGTTCTTGAATCTAGAAAGAGTACAGAAATTGAAAAAGAAGTTCCTTTGAATTCGAATGAAGAAATAATAAAAAAGTCTTTCTCGATATTTCAACTCAATTGGTCAAAAATATCTCCTTTCAATGAGTGCCTGAAAGAACAACTTTAAGGAACGAATATGACTATTATTTAAATTTTGAGACGAAAGAACTCCCTTTCGATTATTCTAGCAAAAAATCTCAAAATTTGAAACAATTTCACTGACTATGAGTCGTCAGGGAGAGACTAATTGAGGGAAGTTTTTGAAGAATCTTGTGATGATCAAAAATGAGTGGCAAACCAAAACAGAAATTCGCTAGTTATCCTTACTCGTTATAAGGGATCCAATTTTTTGGACATTAAGGAGCACAAAAACAGATAACTAGGGCGTGTCGATTGAAAAAATTTTATTAGGATATGATCTATCTGACTCTAATTCTGTCAATTCCACCAAGTCTGGATTTTTCTATTTTTTTCTAGCGATATATTGGACTTAAAATAGAAAATCTAAACTGGGAAAGTTTTTTAGTTCCAAAAGGTTGATTATGAGATGAATCTATTATTTCAATTTGTTACTTCTTGTTATTATTGAATTGAATTGTGTCGATTTCCATTTACATACCTATAAAAAACCCCAAAACAAAAAGAGTTTTGTTTTAGACCTGTCCCTTATCCGCCTACTTTAGCTCGAATAACTCTTCGGAATAAACCTCAGTGTAAGTTAGGTTATAGAAATTCGTTATCGAAAACGAGGATTCTTGAGTTTTCCCCTCCTACTGAGAAATTTTTTCGCAGTTCTCAAAATACTTCAATGGGTACACGCAAGAAATAGGCCAATTCCGCAGCTTTTTGTTCAATTTCCCGCGGAGTCAAATTCTCATCCGTACGAGTCAATGGAAGGGCTCCCTGTCCTCGGATATCCATATAAAGTACACGCCGAGCATAAATACCTTCTTTAACTTCTATTCGGACGGACTGAATATCTTTTATAAGGAATCGGAGGAAGATACGCCGATTTTTTCCAGGAAATCCCCAACGAAAAATACATACTCTTCCTTCTTTTCGATCGAATCGATCATAACCACTACCTACATTCCAAGAAATTGTGCACCACAAATAGGAACTAATAAAAAGACCCGCGATCCCATAGAAAGACATCACAACCCCTTGTGGAAAAAAAACAATTTGCTGAAACGGAACTAAAGATATCCAATTTCTACCAAGATAACTGGAAGTTCCAACCAACAAGAATCCTAATGAACCTAAAAAAAGGATAAGAGTCCAACAGAAATTACTTGTTTTGCGAGATCCCGTTATAGGTTCTATCCATATATGTTCTGATCGACAACTCATACTTGATCCGGTTGCATTTTCTTGCAATTAAGAGAATATTCCAAATGAATTTGATTTTTGTTTCCGAAGTAACTCTCATCAACTAGCACTAATTTGATGTGAACCTTTCGGAGTAATTCATTAAGAAATAATTCATGAAATTGATTAGATCTAAACTATTAACATATCCTTTGTACGACCCCACTCAAGATATCCACATACCCCATATACCCATATATCGTGGTTCTGCAGACATAAGAGTTTTTCGGCAGAAGCCGCTTCTATCATATTCCACTAATACCTGTGTTAGTAGACAAGTCTAAAATCAAATTAATGAGATTTTGTTCTAAACAATCTTATTTTTTTGCACATAAAGAAATAAAGAAGCCATTGCGATTGCCGGAAATACTAGGCCTACTAAAGGTACTAAAACAGAGGGGAAGTTAAGAATTGTCATAGAATGTGTACCTCGATTTACTATTTGTATCTTTTCTTATTATTTATAAAGATATCTTATTATAATCCAAAATATCGATTAGATACTCACTTTGATAGATACTTAGATCTATCTAAGTGAATATAGGGTAGTAATTCATCTGCGGTTTTTTGTAAAAAAAAGAAGATTTCGTGGAGACGCGTCGTTTACACTTTAAAACATCCGCATTTCTCACAAGCTCAGTAGTAGGATTTTTCAGAAAACAGAGGGTACGTCCCCATGTTCTTCAAATAGCATTGTCCAAACGGACTCCTACAGTTTAACTGAGGGGGAAATTTCTCGGCATTTGTGAAAAGAGATAAGTACTTTCCCTGAACAAGTATGGGCACATTCGTTCATAGAAAAGGCATCAACCGTCCCATTGCGTATTGGTACTTATCGAGTATAGAATAAATCTGCTTCTCTTTTTTCCTACGAACGAAATTGTTCCATTATTCCCAATAGAATAAAACAAATAGAAACCCTTGCTCTGAACGAATCCCCGGAGGAGAGGGGGGCATAATATCGACAGAGTATAGTCTTTTCCAATGCAATAAAGTTGCGTAGTGTCTTTTTTCTTTGATAAAGGGGTATTTTCATGGGTTTGCCTTGGTATCGTGTTCATACTATCGTATTGAATGATCCCGGCCGGTTGCTTGCTGTTCATATAATGCATACTGCTCTGGTTGCTGGTTGGGCCGGTTCGATGGCTCTGTATGAATTAGCAGTTTTTGATCCTTCTGACCCCGTTCTTGATCCAATGTGGAGACAGGGTATGTTTGTTATCCCCTTCATGACGCGTTTAGGAATAATCAATTCATGGGGTGGTTGGGGTATCACTGGAGGGACTATAACATATCCAGGGATTTGGAGTTACGAAGGTGTGGCCGGAGCGCATATTGTGTTTTCTGGCTTGTGCTTTTTAGCAGCTATCTGGCATTGGGTGTATTGGGATTTAGAAATATTTACTGATGAACGTACAGGAAAACCTTCGTTGGATTTGCCCAAAATCTTTGGAATTCATTTATTTCTCGCGGGGGTGGCTTGCTTTGGTTTTGGTGCATTTCATGTAACAGGCTTATATGGTCCTGGAATATGGGTGTCCGATCCTTATGGACTAACTGGAAAAGTACAATCTGTAAATCCAGCGTGGGGCGTGGAAGGTTTTGATCCTTTTGTTCCGGGAGGAATAGCCTCTCATCATATTGCGGCTGGTACATTGGGCATATTAGCAGGCCTATTCCATCTTAGCGTACGACCACCCCAACGCCTATACAAAGGATTGCGCATGGGTAATATTGAAACTGTCCTTTCCAGTAGTATCGCTGCTGTCTTTTTTGCAGCTTTTGTTGTTGCCGGAACTATGTGGTATGGTTCAGCAACTACCCCCATCGAATTGTTTGGACCTACTCGTTATCAATGGGATCAGGGGTACTTCCAGCAAGAGATATATCGAAGAATTAGTGCGGGGTTGGCCGAAAATCAAAGTTTATCCGAAGCTTGGTCTAAAATTCCCGAAAAATTAGCCTTTTATGATTACATCGGCAATAATCCGGCAAAAGGGGGATTATTCAGAGCGGGTTCAATGGATAACGGGGATGGAATAGCGGTTGGATGGTTAGGACATCCTATCTTTAGAGATAAAGAAGGGCGTGAACTTTTTGTACGTCGTATGCCCACTTTTTTTGAAACATTTCCGGTCGTTTTGGTAGATGGAGCCGGGATTGTTCGGGCGGATGTTCCTTTTCGAAGGGCAGAATCGAAGTATAGTGTCGAACAAGTAGGTGTAACTGTTGAGTTCTACGGTGGCGAACTCAATGGAGTCAGTTATAATGACCCTGCGACTGTGAAAAAATATGCTAGACGTGCTCAATTGGGTGAAATTTTTGAATTAGATCGTGCTACTTTGAAATCCGATGGTGTTTTTCGTAGCAGTCCAAGGGGTTGGTTTACTTTTGGACATGCTTCATTTGCTTTGCTCTTCTTCTTCGGACACATTTGGCATGGTGCTAGAACTCTGTTCAGAGATGTTTTTGCCGGTATTGACCCAGATTTGGATGCTCAAGTAGAATTTGGAGCATTCCAAAAACTTGGAGATCCAACTACACGAAGACAAGTAGTCTGATACAACCTTCTTTTGATGTCTTTTGAATCTATTTTCTTTTTATGATTTGTTAGTGATTTTGATATTGGGAGAGGGTAGCACAGAAATCTTGATTTGACTCGCCGTTTTTTTGTCTCTTGCTCTTTCGTTATCCGGGAAATGGTCCTCAATAAAAGAAAAAGAAACAAAAAACAAATAGGTATGGAAGCTATAATTGTAAATCACGATTGAATCTATGGAAGCATTGGTTTATACATTCCTCTTAGTCTCCACTCTTGGGATAATTTTTTTCGCTATCTTTTTTAGAGAACCGCCTAAAGTTCCAACTAAAAAATAAAATGATTTTCATTATCTCACTTTCAATTAAAGTAATGAGCCTCCCAATATTGGGAGGCTCATTACTTTAACTAGTCCCCATGTTCCTCGAACGGATCTCTTAGTTGTTGAGAAGGTTGCCCAAAAGCGGTATATAAGGCGTACCCCGTAAAACTTACAAGTAAACCAGATAGAAAGACGGCGACTAGGGTTGCTGTTTCCATTATTCTAAAATTGAACGAACACAACTGATCTATGATAAGATACAACGGAAGGGTATACAAAGTCAACAGATCTCAATGACTAATAGGATTTATGGCTACACAAACTGTTGAGAACGATTCTCGATCTGGTCCAAAACGAACTAATGTGGGGAGTTTATTAAAACCATTGAATTCGGAATATGGGAAAGTTGCTCCGGGGTGGGGAACGACGCCTTTGATGGGTGTCGCAATGGCCCTATTTGCGGTATTTCTATCTATTATTTTGGAGATTTATAATTCTTCCGTTTTATTGGATGGAATTTCAATGAATTAGATCTATAAGAACCGCAACCTAGCATTTCAATACGAAAAGAATCATTTAGAGCTCGGATTTTTAGCCCGTTCTATTTTGGTA